AATGAAGTGCCTGATTAAAGGGTTATCTTGATAGGATAAATCAAGTAAATTAAATTTACCTTCATTATATCCAATAGAATTGAACTATTTCTCAAAGTATCAAAAACTTTAGTGCACCTTACACTAGGACATAAAGAAAGATAAGCTAATTAAGCTATTGGGTTCATACCCCACTTATAGAAGTTGTACCCTTCTTCTTTCTAATGTTTAATAACCCTACAAAATTTTTATTCCTTATAACATTAATGAGAGGTACTTTAATTTCGGTATCTGCAAATTCTTGATTCGGGGCGTGAATTGGATTAGAGATTAATCTCCTTTCTTTTATCCCCTTAATAATCACCCCTAATAATTTACTTTCCAGAGAAGCTTCTTTAAAGTACTTCTTAACCCAAGCTTTAGCTTCAGCCACCTTATTGTTCACTGTGATTTTGTCCTCTTTAATTACAAGATTTCCCTCGTCTTTAATTATTAACGACTCTTTCTTAACCATATTGATCAATTCGACCTTATTATTAAAAATAGGAGCAGCTCCCTTTCATTTCTGATTCCCGGGTGTAATAGAAGGGTTAAGTTGAATAAATAATTTGATTCTAATAACTTGGCAAAAAATTGCCCCCCTAATATTACTATCCTATAATTTACAAGTAAATTGATTTTTAAGCTTAGTAATTATATTATCAGTAATAATTGGTTCTTTAGGCGGGCTAAATCAAACTTCCTTACGTAAAATTTTAGCTTATTCTTCTATTAACCACCTAGGGTGATTAATTAGCGCTGTATTGTTAGGTGAAAACTTATGAAACATATATTTCATAATATATACTTTTTTAACGTGTACAATTATTTTTATATTACAAACCTTTAAATTATTTCATATGAATCAAATCTTTTCATTAAACTCGACTTCACCTGTTATTAAATTTGCTTTTTTCACTACTTTCCTATCTTTGGGGGGACTCCCTCCTTTTATAGGGTTCCTCCCCAAATGAATAATTATCCAATCAATAGTAGAGGCCAACCTAATTTTTACAATTTCTTTAATGGTTATTATAACTTTAATTACACTATTTTATTATTTACGATTAAGTTTTGGAGCATTTATATTAACTTATTCTGAAACTTTATGAAATCTTAATTTAAATTCCAATAACCTAAATCAACTCCTAGCCCTTAGTTTATCTATAGTTTCCACGTTAGGTCTAGTCTTATGCTCCTTGTTGTACCATATTCTCTAAGGCTTTAGGTTAAGTAAACTAGTAACCTTCAAAGTTATCAATAAAGAAAACATCTTTAAGCCTTAGTAGAATGGTCCCTACTCCTCCAGAATTGCAGTCTGACATCATCACTGACTATAAGGCCAATGGCAGAAGAGGAACCTCCTCCTAAATAGATTTACAATCTATTGCCTAAACCTCAGCCATTCTACCGCGACAATGACTGTTCTCAACAAATCATAAAGATATTGGTACTTTATATTTCATCTTTGGAGCGTGGTCTGGAATAGTAGGGACTTCCCTTAGTCTTTTAATTCGAGCTGAATTAGGACAACCGGGCTCATTAATTGGAGATGATCAAATCTATAATGTAATTGTAACCGCACATGCTTTTGTTATAATTTTCTTTATAGTAATGCCTATTATAATTGGTGGATTTGGTAATTGACTTGTCCCGCTAATATTAGGGGCCCCAGATATGGCTTTCCCTCGAATAAATAATATAAGTTTTTGACTGCTCCCTCCCTCTTTAACTTTATTGTTAGCGAGCAGCCTAGTCGAAAATGGAGCGGGGACCGGTTGAACCGTTTACCCCCCTCTTTCTGCAGGCATTGCCCATGCTGGAGCTTCAGTTGATATGGCTATTTTTTCTTTACATCTAGCTGGAGTATCTTCAATTTTAGGGGCTGTAAATTTTATTACAACTGTGATTAATATACGATCTAGAGGAATAACATTAGATCGAATACCTTTATTTGTGTGAGCTGTAGCTATCACAGCACTACTTTTATTGCTTTCGTTACCAGTATTAGCAGGAGCTATTACCATACTTTTAACTGATCGAAATCTTAATACTTCCTTTTTTGACCCTGCTGGAGGGGGGGATCCTATTTTATACCAACACTTATTTTGATTCTTTGGTCACCCAGAAGTTTATATTTTAATTCTCCCAGGATTTGGTCTAATCTCTCATATTGTCAGACAAGAAAGAGGGAAGAAGGAAGCTTTCGGATCTTTAGGAATAATTTACGCCATATTATCTATTGGATTATTAGGATTTGTAGTTTGAGCACACCATATATTTACTGTAGGAATGGATGTTGACACTCGAGCTTATTTTACTTCAGCAACCATAATTATTGCCGTACCAACTGGAATTAAGATTTTTAGTTGATTAGCAACTCTCCATGGAGCTCAATTAAATTACAGACCTGCCCTTTTATGAGCTCTTGGATTCATTTTCTTATTCACGATTGGAGGACTAACAGGTGTAGTTTTAGCCAACTCATCCGTTGATATTATTTTACATGACACTTATTACGTTGTAGCTCATTTTCATTACGTGCTGTCAATAGGAGCTGTATTTGCAATTATAGCAGGATTTATTCAATGATACCCTTTATTTACTGGTCTTACAATAAACCCGCATTGATTAAAAATTCAATTTGTAATTATATTTGTGGGAGTTAACATGACCTTTTTCCCTCAACACTTTTTAGGACTTGCAGGGATACCTCGTCGATACTCCGATTACCCTGATGCCTACACCACTTGAAATGTAATTTCTTCAATTGGTTCAACAATCTCTTTTATTGGTGTTTTATTCTTAATTTTTATTGTTTGAGAAAGTATGGTGTCTAATCGTATTGCCTTATTTCCTCTGCAAATAACTAGATCAATTGAATGATTCCAAAATCTTCCTCCTGCCGAACACAGTTACGCAGAATTACCAATTTTAACAGGACGATAATTTTCCGCTAAAATTCTAATTCATTAATTAATCTTCTAATGTGGCAGATTAGTGCAATGGATTTAAGCTCCAAACATGAAAGGAAGTCTTTCCCTTAGAAATCAGGCATAACACCTCATTTTAATTAAATTAATTAACTTTATGGCTAATTTAATGGCAACCTGAGCAAATTTAAGTCTCCAAGATAGAGCTTCCCCAATAATAGAACAACTAACTTTCTTCCATGATCACGCACTTTTAATTCTAATTATAATTACAACATTAGTTAGTTATATTATGATTGCTATATTTTTTAACCCATTAATTAATCGCTTTCTTTTAGACGGTCAAACAATTGAAATAATTTGAACTATTTTACCAGCAATTACTTTAATCTTTATTGCCCTCCCCTCACTACGACTACTTTACTTGCTTGATGAAGTAAGAGACCCTGCATTAACTTTAAAAACCATTGGCCATCAATGATATTGAAGCTATGAATATTCAGACTTTTCTAATATCGAATTTGACGCCTATATAATTCCTTACCATGAAATGAATAATGACGGATTTCGACTTCTTGATGTTGATAATCGAGCTGTCTTACCCATAAATACTCAAATTCGTGTTTTAGTTACTGCTGCAGATGTATTACACTCTTGAACCGTTCCAGCCTTAGGTGTTAAGGTTGATGCCACACCTGGTCGTCTAAATCAAATTAGTTTTTTAATAAGACGCCCGGGGGTATTTTTTGGTCAATGTTCTGAAATTTGTGGGGCCAATCACTCATTTATACCTATTGTAATTGAAAGAGTACCAACCCGAACCTTTATCAATTGAGTTTCTTCTATTAGAGAAGCTTCATCCGGTGACTGAAAGCAAGTAATGGTCTCTTAAACCATTTAATAGTAATGTCGCACCTACTCCTGATGAAAAAATTAGTTAAGTCTAACATTAGTATGTCATGCTAAAGACACTAGTATTAACCTAGTATTTTTTAATGCCTCAAATAGCACCTATTAGATGATTAGGACTCTTTTTTGCCTTTTCCTTAATTTTATTTATCTTCAATTGTGTCAACTATTATTCTTTTCTCCCTCAGGCGCCCGAAACAACTGAGAAATCTATTAAGCAACATTCTTTAAATTGAAAATGATAACTAACCTTTTCTCTGTTTTTGATCCCGCAACTAGAATCCTAGGCTTATCTATTAATTGATCAAGCACAATTTTAGGACTCCTATTTATTCCATCTTTTTATTGATTTATACCTTCACGATATAATTTAATTTGAACTAAAATTATATTAACCTTACATCAAGAATTCAAAACTCTTCTAGGCCCGACTGGACATCTGGGGAGAACATTTATATTTATTTCTTTATTTTCCCTTATTTTATTCAATAACTTTTTAGGGTTATTCCCATACGTATTTACAAGTTCAAGTCACTTAACTTTAACACTTGCCCTTGCACTTCCGGTGTGACTAAGTTTTATAATTTATGGTTGAATTAATCACACTCAACACATATTTGCTCATTTAGTCCCTCAAGGAACACCAGCTGTTCTAATACCCTTTATAGTCTGTATTGAAACTATTAGAAATATAATTCGCCCAGGAACTTTAGCAGTACGATTAGCTGCCAATATAATTGCAGGTCATCTATTACTGACTTTATTAGGGAATACCGGCCCTAGACTTACCTACTCAATCCTTTCATTATTAGTTATTGCTCAAATTGCCCTTTTAGTTCTTGAAGCCGCTGTAGCAATTATCCAATCTTATGTTTTTGCTGTTCTTAGAACTTTATACGCCAGAGAAGTTAACTAATGGCTACACACGCTAATCATCCCTACCATCTAGTTGATCAAAGTCCATGACCATTAACAGGAGCCATTGGAGCCTTAGTTACTGTCTCAGGGCTAGTTAAATGATTCCATCATTATGATATATCTCTACTTAGATTAGGGTTATTAATCACTTCTCTAACTATATTTCAATGATGACGTGATATCACTCGCGAGGGAACCTTCCAAGGTCTTCATACTCACCCTGTGACCTTAGGGTTACGGTGAGGAATAATTCTTTTTATTATTTCCGAGGTATTTTTTTTCATTAGATTTTTTTGAGCCTTCTTTCATAGTAGACTAGCCCCAGCATGTGAATTAGGGGCTATATGGCCCCCTGCCGGTATTACCCCATTTAATCCCCTTCAAATTCCCCTTCTAAATACTGCTATTTTATTAGCTTCAGGAGTAACAGTTACATGAGCTCATCATGGTCTTATAGAAGGTAATCACTCACAAAGTCTTCAAGGATTATTTTTCACAGTAATTTTAGGAATTTATTTCACTATCTTACAAGCTTACGAATATATTGAAGCACCTTTTACTATCTCAGACGCTGTTTATGGATCAACTTTTTATGTAGCCACCGGCTTTCATGGATTACATGTTATTATTGGAACAACCTTTTTATTAATTTGTTTAATCCGACATTCATTATATCACTTTTCTAACAGTCATCATTTTGGATTTGAAGCAGCAGCCTGATATTGACATTTCGTTGATGTAGTATGATTATTTTTATATATCTCTATCTATTGATGAGGTAGATAATTCATTTATCTAGTATAGCTTGTATAATTGACTTCCAATCAAGAGGCCTGAAATAATTCAGGATAAATAATTTTAACCCTAATACTAATTACCAGAATCATTATTATTTTAGCAACCATTGTTATAATTTTAGCTTCAATTCTTTCAAAAAAATCTATTATTGATCGAGAAAAAAGATCCCCATTCGAATGCGGATTTGATCCAAAAAGATCATCACGTTTACCTTTTTCCTTACGATTCTTCTTAATTGCCGTCATTTTTTTAATTTTTGATGTAGAAATTGCCCTCCTTCTTCCAATAATTATTATTTTGCCATTTTCTAATCTTATTATATGAATAACTATCAGAGCACTTTTTTTAGCAATTCTTTTAATTGGGTTATATCACGAATGAAATCAAGGAGCCTTAGAATGAGCAGAATAGGACTGTAGTTAATTATAACATTTGGTTTGCATCCAAAAAGTATTGTGTATGCAATCTGTCTTAAGTAAGAAGCGAAAATTTGCATTCAGTTTCGACCTGACTTTTGATAACCTCTTATCCTTACTTAATATTAATTGAAGCCAAACAGAGGCGTATCACTGTTAATGATATCATTGAATATTAATTCCAATTAAGGAAATGTGATGTTCAAGAAAAAGCTGCTAACTTTTACCTTTAGCGGTTAAATTCCGTTTACATTTCTATTTATATAGTTTAACTAAAACATTACATTTTCACTGTAAAAATAAAGGCTTCACTTTTATAAATAATATTATATCCAAAGATCATGATAACCTCCCTGACATCTTCAATGTCATGCTCTTTATAAGCTATTTGAATAAAAAATAATTAATACAAACAAAATAATCACCCAAAATATAAATCTAATTAAATATGTTTTTAAGTCATTATTTTGCCATCCTTGACTTATAGACCCTCAAGAAGTAAATGTTTTATATAATCCTTGAGCCCCACAATACTCTCTTCAACCTTGATCAAAAGACTTAAAAGCATACTTACCTAATTGGAGAGGGTAATTACTTACACCATAAGTTGATATAAAAGGTAAAAATCATATTGATCCTAAAAAACTTGTTATCAAATGCATTCGTAAAGTTTGTAAATCATACCCTAAAGAAAACTTCGCTAATTCATACCCTAATCACCCTCCAATTAAACTAACACTTAATGCTAAAGTTTTTATACTAAAAGGTAAACAAATCATACTCGGAGTAGGAAATAAAACCCAAGATAAAATACTCCCCCCCAATACAGCCATAAATGATAAAGTTAGTATACCTCGTAACATTAATCACCCCTCATCTCCTAATGGATGTAAAGCTCCAACATTAAAATCACCACTCATTGAATAATAAACCAATCGCAATGAGTAACAAACAGTCAACCCAGTGGAAAAAAAATATAACATAAAACTAAATATATTAACATAACTCAAACACACTACTTCCAAAATTAAATCCTTAGAATAAAATCCAGCTAAAAAGGGCATGCCACATAAAGCTAAATTAGATAAATTAAGGCATGCAGCAGTTAACGGTATCTGATTAACTAATCCCCCTATAAACCGAATATCTTGAGAATCCTTTATATTATGAATAATAGCCCCCGCACACATGAATAATAAAGCCTTAAATAAAGCATGAGTTAACAAATGAAAAAAAGCTAATTTAGGGAAACCTATAGCTAAAATTCTTATTATTAAACCTAATTGACTTAATGTAGAAAGAGCAATAATTTTTTTCAAGTCAAATTCAAAATTTGCCCCAGCACCAGCTATAAATATAGTTAAACCCCCAAAAAACAATAAGCAACTACCCAATCACTGATCAGCTAATAATACATTAAATCGAATCAATAAATAAACCCCTGCTGTGACTAAAGTTGATGAATGAACTAATGCAGAAACTGGAGTAGGAGCAGCTATAGCTGCTGGCAATCAAGACGAAAAAGGAATTTGAGCACTTTTAGTTATAGCGGCTAATATAACTAATCTCCCAATTACAACCATTTCAGTACTATCACGTCTACACTCTAAATAATAGATATAATTTCAACTCCCAAAATTTAATATTCAAGCAATAGCTAATAATAAAGCTACATCCCCAATACGATTTGATAAAGCAGTTAATATACCAGCATTATAAGATTTTACATTTTGATAATAAATAACTAACAAATAAGAAACTAAACCTAAACCATCCCACCCTAGTAAAATTCTAATCAAATTAGGTCTAATAATTAAAAACATTATAGATAACACAAACATTAATACTAAAATAATAAAGCGATTAATATTAATATCCCCACTCATATAATCTTCTCTATAATAAATTACTAAAGAAGCAATAAACAAAACAAATCCTATAAAAATTAAAGACATTCAATCAAACAAAAAAGTTATTACAATACTTCTTGAATTCAAAGATAAAACCTCCCACTCAATAAAATAAACTAAATCTTGTATAATAAAATAAATACCTCTACTTACTAAAGTAACTGCTAACATTATCAAAGCAATAAATCTTACAAAACAAATAGACACAGATCATAACATGACCTAAGATGAGTGCAATCTCATATCATTGACACCACAAATCAAAATTTTTTTTAAACTACCTAAGTAAAATTAAAGTCATAACATACAAGGCTCACTCTTCAAAATTAATAAATTCAAAGGAACCCAATGTAAAAACAACAAAATATATTCACGCAAATAACCTATAGCACATGAATACACTCCTGAATAAATCTTACCATGTTGGCTATAAGAATATAAATACAATGTATAGGCAGCACTAAAAAAAGATAATAAACCTAACATAAATATTCTAGTTCACGTTCATCTAACTAATCTATTTAATAAACTGATTTCTCTTAATAAATTCAAAGAAGGAGGGGCAGCTATATTACAAGATCTTAAGAGAAATCATCATAACGTCATACTAGGCATAAAATTCATTAAACCCTTATTAATTAATAAACTTCGACTCCCCAAACGCTCATAAGAAATATTAGCTAAACAAAATAAACCTGATGAACATAAACCATGGGCAATCATTAAAGTAAATGAACCGCAAAACCCCCAATATCTTAAGGTTATTAAACCCCCTAACACTATCCCCATATGAGCCACTGAAGAATAAGCAATTAAAGCCTTTAAATCAGTTTGACGTAAACAAATCAATCTTACCAAAACACCACCAACTAAACTAATACCTACTCAGACATAATTGAATATTAACCCAGACAAAACCAAAATCTTAAAAATTCGCAATAAACCATATCCTCCCAACTTAAGTAAAACTCCAGCTAAAATCATTGAACCAGAAACAGGGGCTTCAACATGAGCCTTAGGCAATCATAAATGTACTAAAAACATAGGCATTTTTACTAAAAATGCTAAAATCAATCTAATATATAATAAAATTCTTGATCTACCTAATCCTCTTAATAAAGGGAAATATAAAGAATTACCAATATCACCAATATAAAAAATACCCACCAACAAAGGCAAAGACGCCAATAAAGTATAAAATAACAAATAAACCCCTGCCTGTAAACGCTCAGGTTGATATCCTCAACCCAGAATTAAAAACAGAGTTGGAATTAAACTTCTTTCAAAAAACAAATAAAATATAAATAGATTCAAAGAACTAAATGTACAATATAACAAAATTAATAAAATTACCACTATTAACATAAAAAACCCTTCATAATTACGTAAACGATAAACTGATTCTCTAGCTGTTATTATTAATACACAAATCCAAAATCTCAATAAAATTAAGCCATAAGAAAGAACATCACAGCCTATAAAATAACCTATATTACCTCAAAAGGTTCTAAAAACATTCATAAATATAAATACAAAAGTTATTAAAAATAATAATCTTTGCACCAATCATCATATATTTTTAATTAAACATAAAGGGATCAAAAATACTAAAGCTAATAATAATTTTAACATTGCAAGACACTAAAAGATTGAAAATAATCATTTCCATGAGTCCGAATTATAGACACCAAAATAGATAAACCTAAAGCCCCCTCACACACCGAAAAAGTCAAAAAAACTATACTAAAGAACAGTTCATAATTTAATATATTTAAATATATAAATAAAAGTAAAAACAAAGACAAAACAATAAATTCCAAGCTTAAAAGAGTCAAAAGTAAATGTTTACGCTTTGATGTAAAAACTCAAGTTCCTCTTAAAAATAAAAATAAAGGAAATAATCAAAAAAAAGATGTTAACATTAGTTTTAGTAGTTTAAAATAAAACTTTGGTCTTGTAAATCAAAATTAAGGATCTACCTTCTAAAACTTTCAGAGAAAAGAGAAACCTCTTATCATTAATCCCCAAAACTAATATTTTTATTAAACTATTCTCTGTATTTTTTATCTAATTACTTTAACTAGAAGACTTCTATTAAGTTTAATCTTTACCCAAATAAAACACCCCTTAGCCATAGGGTTAATACTTCTACTTCAAACTATTTGCATCTGTTTAATAACAGGATTTACTACACAGAGATTCTGATTTTCATATATCCTCTTTTTAGTTTTCCTAGGAGGATTACTAGTACTATTTATCTATGTCACCAGACTTGCTTCTAATGAAATATTTACCTTATCTATACATACAACAATTTTAACAATAATTATATTAACAATAAGATTAATAATTATTACAATTACTGACCCCTTACCTTTATTAACCCCTCATGTTAATATAGAAATAAGAGATATCATCCAAATAAATTTATACCAAGAAGAAGCCTCAATATCCTTAATAAAATTATTTAATCAACCTACAGGATTTATTACCTTAATATTAGCTCTTTATCTATTTTTAACATTAATTGCCGTTGTTAAAATTACTATAATTTTCTTCGGACCACTACGACAAAAAATCTAATGAATAAACCCATACGAATTAACCACCCCCTTTTCAAAATTGCTAACAATGCCCTAGTTGACCTTCCCGCCCCTGTTAATATCTCAGCTTGATGAAATTTTGGGTCACTTTTAGGTTTATGTTTAGGAGTCCAAATCATCACTGGATTATTTTTAGCCATACATTATACTGCGCATATTGATCTAGCTTTCACTAGAGTAGCTCACATCTGTCGTGACGTTAATTACGGCTGACTTTTACGAACATTACATGCCAACGGCGCTTCTTTCTTCTTTATCTGCTTATACTTACACACAGGACGAGGTATGTACTACGGCTCATATTTATTCACCCCTACTTGAATAATTGGTGTTATTATCTTATTCTTAGTTATAGGAACAGCTTTTATAGGGTATGTCCTTCCCTGAGGTCAAATATCTTTTTGAGGGGCTACTGTAATTACAAATCTCCTTTCTGCTGTACCTTACTTAGGCATTGATTTAGTTCAATGAGTTTGAGGGGGGTTTGCCGTTGATAACGCAACTTTAACACGATTTTTCACATTCCATTTTGTTCTACCATTCATTGTCACTGCAGCTGTTATAATTCACTTACTATTTCTTCATCAAACAGGGTCGAATAACCCCTTAGGGCTCAATAGAGATGTAGATAAAATCCCGTTCCACCCTTATTTCACTTTTAAGGATATTGTGGGGTTTTTAATTCTTATTACAATTTTAACTTTATTAACCCTCTTAGAACCTTACATATTAGGAGACCCCGACAACTTTACACCAGCAAATCCATTAGTTACCCCTGTCCATATTCAACCTGAATGATACTTCCTCTTTGCTTACGCTATCTTACGATCTATCCCAAATAAATTAGGGGGAGTGATTGCTTTAGTGCTATCAATTGCAATTTTATTAATTTTACCATTTTCAAATCAAAGTAATTTTCGAGGGATACAATTTTATCCAATCAATCAAATCCTATTTTGATCTCTTTTAGTCATCGTTATTTTATTAACATGAATTGGAGCCCGACCAGTTGAAGACCCATACATTCTAGTAGGTCAAGTTTTAACAGTATTATATTTTTTATATTATATTATTAACCCTTTAATATTTAAAATTTGAGACCAAATACTTAACTAGTTAATTAGCTTAATGAAAAGCATATGTTTTGAAAGCATTAGACAGAAGTTTAATTCTTCTATTAACTTAAATATACTAAAAAAAATTCACTAAAATAAAATAGATAAAAAGAAAATCTTCAAACCTAATAATAATAATAAATAATTTAAAGATAAAGGCAAAAAACTCTTTCAAGCTAAATACATCAATTTATCATATCGGAACCGTGGTAAAGTCCCCCGAACTCAAATAAATATAAACGCAATAAATACTAACTTAAAAAAAAACCCCCAATTATAAATATCGCACCCTAAAAAGATTGCACTAAAAAGCATACTTATAAATAAGATACTAGCATACTCAGCCAAAAAAATTAAAGCAAATCCCCCACTTCTATACTCCACATTAAACCCAGAAACTAATTCAGACTCACCCTCAGCAAAATCAAAAGGAGTACGATTAGTCTCAGCTAAACAAGAAGCAAACCAAGCTAAAGCCAGAGGAAAAATAATAACAATAAATCATAAATACTCTTGATATTTACTAAAATCTATTAAACAATAACCCTCTACTAAAAAAACAAACGACAGTAAAATTAAAGCTAAACTTACTTCATAAGAAATAGTTTGAGCAACCCCCCGTAACCCTCCTAATAAAGCATAATTTGAATTAGAAGATCAGCCAGCAATTATAACTGTATAAACTCCTAAACTTGTACAACATAAAAAAAATAAAAGCCCTAATCTAAATATATATATTCCATTTAGATACGGAGTCACTATCCAAACCAACAAAGCTAACACCAAACTAAAAATAGGAGAAAAATAATAAGGTAAATAATTTGATAAAACAGGGTAAGTTTGCTCCTTAGTAAAAAGTTTAATAGCATCACAAAAAGGCTGGGGAATCCCTGCAAACCCTACTTTATTAGGCCCCTTACGAATTTGAATATAACCCAAAACTTTACGCTCCAATAAAGTCAAAAAAGCTACTCCTACTAGTACACAAATAATCAAAATCAAGGCACCCACTATAGGCAATAAACAATCATATAAAAACAAGTTCTATCTGTAAAATACCTTTACATAAATGGATCCTAAATCCATTGCACTAATCTGCCAAAATAGACATTAATATTAATCAAATTAATTAAGAAAAATTATTCCCGATATTTGGTCCTTTCGTACTAAAACATCATAATTTATTAAGGATAGAAACCGACCTGGCTTACACCGGTCTGAACTCAGATCATGTAAGGATCTAAAGGTCGAACAGACCTAAACTTTGAACATCTACACCCAAAATTACCCTTAATCCAACATCGAGGTCGCAACCCTTTTTGTCGATAAGAACTCTCAAAAAAGATTACGCTGTTATCCCTAAGGTAACTTAGTCTTATAATCACTACTAATGGATCAATTATTCATAAATCAATGTCTATATTTTAAGAAGAGTTTATCATATCTTCCTGTCACCCCAACCAAATATCATTAAATTTACTTACAAACTACTACCAAAAGAAAAAGTAACCATATGGTATAAAGCTCTATAGGGTCTTCTCGTCCTCTAAATACATTTAAGCCTTTTGACTTAAAAGTTAAATTCTAATACCATTTACACTGAGACAGTCAATACCTCGTCCAACCATTCATACAAGCCTTCAATTAAAAGACTAATGATTATGCTACCTTTGCACGGTCAAAATACCGCGGCCCTTTAAAAATTATTATTCAGTGGGCAGGTCAGACCTTAAATTATTACCATAAGGACATGTTTTTGTTAAACAGGCGAGCATTTATTTGCCGAATTCCTTAATGTAACCTTACATCTATAAAATAACTAACAACATATTATACTAATTTCATCATTATTACTAAATCTAATAAATTACAAATCATATTTTAATAAAAAACTTAAAACATATACAAAATCATATTTAATGAAAAATAAATTATAACATCCTCTAATTGATGGCTAATTCTAAGCCTACAAGATTTCCACCAAATCTTCATATTATAAGTTCATGCCCAGAAGCTTATCCCCCCAAACATTTTTATTAAATTATATCAACTTAATTAATTAAATTAATAAAATTTAATAACTGAATTAAATTCATTTCTTAAAAAACCAGATACCTTAAAGAACGAATAACATTTCATTACTAAATATATTTCATTAATAATTATTCCACATTAACTAACAAATATATTTAGCTCTCTTTAAATCGGGATATGTAAATAAATACAAAACTATTAATGAACCCTGATACACAAGGTACAATAAATTAAATCTACTATTAATTAAATAAATTTTCAAAATATTTCAACAATCTTTCACAATACAATTAAACTATCACTATTAAAATTTTATCTATAACCTATACACAAACTTAACACTTAAAAAATGATTTTATTAAATATAATTATTAATAATCCTCAACAACCAAAGTAAATTTTTAATTATCAAGTCAAACTGAATTGCACAGTAACTTCTCAGTGTAAATGAGATGCTTAACTTATCAAGCTCTGAATTGAACTTTCCAGGCGCACCTTCCGGTACGCCTACTATGTTACGACTTATCTCATATTAATTAACGAGAGCGACGGGCGATGTGTGCATGTTTTAGAGCCAAAATCAATATACTATACTATATAAAATTACTTTCAAATCCACCTTCAAGCCAATAATTTTCAACCAACTATCCGTAATAAATAAATTTATTGTAATCCACCTCTACTTAACCATTAACTGCACCTTGACCTGACATCTTTTCAATATTTAAATTAAAGAAAATTTATACCCTTATAGGACATTCTGACGACGGCGGTATACAAACTGAATAACCAAATTAAGTAAGGTCTAACGTGGAATATCGATTATAGGACAGATTCCTCTGAAAGGACTAAAACACCGCCAAATTCTTTGAGTTTCAAGACCATAACTTTTACTACTCAAGTATATACATTTTACATTTAAAATAATAGGGTATCTAATCCTAGTTTAAAACTTAAATTTCACAGCCTCAAAAACACATAAAGAAATTATTTAAATTTATAATTCCACCTGCTAAACTTAATTTTAACTTCTTACACCATCATTTAACTGCTATACCGAAAATATTTGCTTGCACCCCTCGTCTAACCGCGGCGGCTGGCACGTTTTTTGCCGGTACTACTAAAATCACTAGATCCAAATCTCCTTGACCCATAAAATTAAATACTGCGATTCAATTATTACACAATGTCTACCCCTTTAGAATTAAGACAAGATTATACACGCAAAAACTTACATGTAAAATAAACTTAATGCAAACTCATAAGCAAGAATAAAACTTTATAACCTACCCGCTCAAAAAATGGGAACCTAATAACGCCATTGACCATTAAATTAAAATTGAATTTAATATAGCTCAATAAATAAAAACAAATTACAAGTAAATAAAATAATTGTGAACAATAAATAGTAGTCCCTCTACCTTCGCCCCCATAAATAAAAATTTTACTATATATTTCCCTCAAAATAATAGTAAAGTTTTATTTGCTAAATAAAGATCACAAAACATTAATACCAATATAACTATAAGTTAATGTTCCATAATTTATAATAAATACCTTAAAATTATAATCAACAATTCTAAAATATATAAAATATATTAATTTAAAGATTCTGCCTAACTTTAAAATACTCTATTTTTATTATATCATAAAGAAAATGGATACTTAACATGAAATCAAACAGATATACATTATTGAACTTCATATAGTTTACATTTATTGGATAGTAGGAATAAAACATAGAATAACATGTACAATAATGACCCTCATTTTTTTTTTTGCTTACAAAAATGAGGGTCATCAATAATTATTTATTTGAATTTAAAATCTTAATTATTAAGAATTAAAATAATTTATAATTAATTGATTTTAATATAAGAATTTAATTTTAATATAATTAATTGTATTAATCATTATTAATATCAAATAATAAATTTAATTAAATATATGTATTTATATTAATATATAAGAATTTAATTTAAATATATAGTTATATTATACTATTAATTATATAATTATATATATATAAGAATTTAATATATATATATATAATTATATAAATATTAGTATTATTATATATTTAGTTATATATATATAAGAATTTAATATTATATAAATCATCTTTTTGCCTTTAACTATAAGCATAATAGGTATATAGGATATAATGTATATAATATAAGTTCTTATTATACAGGCCTATTTTTGTGAAATTCCAAAACTTTCTAATACATTTGCTTTAGACACATTTTTGGGGAACCCCGAATTTTCTGAAAATAGCCAAAAAAATTCGGGTTTTCCCCAAAATTGTGTCCCAAGATTTATTTACAGAAACAAGATTTGTTGCCCCATGTCCATCCAATGTTCCATTAAATACAGGG